TTAAAGGATAAAAAACAAAAGAAAGATTCATTTTAACATTATCAAAACCAATACAATATTCTATATAGCCATATAAAATAATTTACAATAACTATTAATAGTTCTTATAAATAGTTATTTTTTTGGTTAGCTATCTATATAAACAAGGTACAAATTAATAATATATTTGATATGGATTAAATGAAATCCATAATTTAAATTCTATTCTATCTGAAGTTCATGAAAATTCACTATTTTTGAATACCTTTATTCGCGAGGAGCCGGATGAGAAGAAACTCTCACGTCCAGTTCTGTAGTAGAGATGGAATTGAAAGCCAACCATCAACTATAACCCCAAAAGAACCAGATTCCGTAAACAACAGAGAGGAAGAATGAAGGGAATCTCTTATCGAGGTAATCATATTTGTTTCGGTAAATATGCTCTTCAGGCACTTGAACCCGCTTGGATCACATCTCGACAAATAGAAGCAGGTCGGCGGGCAATGACACGAAATGCACGCCGCGGCGGAAGGATATGGGTACGCATATTTCCAGACAAACCGGTTACAGTAAGAGCCGCGGAAACACGTATGGGTTCAGGTAAAGGAGATCCTGAATATTGGGTAGCTGTTGTTAAACGAGGTCGAATACTTTATGAAATCAGCGGAGTAACAGAAAATATAGCCAGAAGGGCTATTTCAATAGCAGCATCAAAAATGCCTATACGAACTCAATTCATTCTTTCGAGATAAAATTTTGACAAAAGAAATAAGTTGTGTGGATAAAAAAACAATCGCAGGTGCAGGTTTCGTTTTTTGGACAAACAATATTTTTTTCTTCGCCCTTTACTTTGCATTTTAAAGAACAAATCAAAAATGATATGATTCAACCTCAGACCTATTTGAATGTAGCGGATAACAGCGGGGCTCGAAAATTAATGTGTATTCGCATCATAGGAGCCAGCAATCGTCGATATGCTCATATTGGTGACGTTATTGTTGCTGTGATCAAAGATGCAGTTCCAAAAATGTCACTAGAAAGATCAGAAGTGGTCAGAGCTGTAATTGTACGTACTTGTAAAGAACTCAAACTCGATGACGGTATAATAATACGATATGATGACAATGCTGCAGTTGTCATTGATCAAGCGGGAAATCCAAAAGGAAGTCGAGTTTTTGGTGCGATTTCAGAGGAATTGAGACATTTCAATTTTACGAAAATAATTTCATTAGCTCCCGAAATTTTATAAAATTAGACCAGAATATAGTTCCAAAATATGGTTATGCTATTTGAAAGAAATAGATTAAGAGTCAGTTAATAGATTGTGTTTCACGCATATACCCTTAAAAATTCATAGTTATAACCAAACAAGAAAAACATGTTGATTATATCCAAATTTGGAGGCATTAATACCTTTAATTCATTATGGGGAAGGATACTATTGCTGACCTGCTAACCTCTATACGAAATGCTGAGATGGCTAGAAAAAGAGTGGTTCGAATAGCATTTACTACTATCAGTGAAAGTATTGCTAAAATACTTGTACGAGAAGGTTTTATCGAAAACGTGAGAAAACATCGAGAAAACAACAAATCTTTTTTGGTTTTAACTCTACGAAGGAATTGGAAAGGAAATATAAAAATTTTAAATTTAAAACGGATCAGTCGACCTGGTCTACGAATCTATTCGAACTCTCAACGAATTCCTAGAATTTTAGGCGGGATGGGGATTGTAATCCTTTCTACTTCTCGAGGGATAATGACAGACCGAGAGGCTCGATTAGAAAGAATCGGCGGAGAAAGTTTGTGTTATATATGGTAATCCTTCTAATATCCAAATGAAATTCGAAACTTTCTATTTGGGACAAAGAAGAGAAGGGGGCAGGTTGTCTAATATCGTGTCTCATCGACGACCTCATCTTTTAAAACGACATATATTGTTTGTACAATAATATTCTATTTATACATATATATAAATATTCTAGATCTATATTAAGGATTTCAAAATAGTCAAAATATATAGGCTTAAACGACTCTTTCGGAGAAAGAAGGAAATTGAGTCAATAGCTATATCTACATCAATTCACATACATGAAAATGGAATTCAATTAATAATTAAGAACTATCATAAAAAAATAGAGTGACTTCTTTTTTCCTGGACAGGTCAATAAAGTTATGAAAGATTTCAATTTATTTATCTCTTTTTTATATTTCTATATATATGTATATAGTATATATAATGGATTTATCTGGACCAATACATGATTTTCTTTTAGTCTTTCTGGGATATTGTTTGTATATAGTAGAGAATAAAAGAGATTTTCATTAAAATGAAAAACCTAAAATGATCGAGGTTATAGTTCGGGAAAGATACGGCTTAGTTTAATACTGATCCTACCAGCGGATCACGCCAAAATTGAAGTAAGTCCTTATGATTCAACTAAAGGACGTAGAATTTCTCGACTTTGCGAAAAAAAGGACGTATAATTTCTCAACTTTGCGAAAGAACAAATTAGGTATTTTTTCAACTTCAACATTCAATAGGATTCGAAATGCAAAATTTCAAGAAAATTATTTTCTTCCAAGAAGTAGATTCAGAATTAAGGTTAAGGGTCGGCAAATATGAAAATAAGAGCCTCTGTTCGTAAAATTTGTGAAAAATGTCGATTAATACGCCGGCAGGGCCGAATGATAGTAATTTGTTCCAACCCAAGACATAAACAAAGACAAGGATAATCAGACTCGGGAAAGGGCCCGATATTCAAATAAAAGAGGGGATCCTTTTTGACATGAAATGGATATATCCATATATCTCTGACTCATATTTATGAGATGATAAAATATGGCAAAAGCTACACGGGAATTTCGTGCGTATATTCAACGTAAGCGTGCACGTAAGAAGACACGTAGAATACCCAAAGGGGTTATTCATGTTCAAGCAGGTTTGAATAATACCATTGTGACTGTTACAGATATAGAGGGTCGAGTGATTTCTTCGTCCTCTGCCGGTATTTGCGGCTTCCGAAGTAAGCGAAAAGGATCGCCATTTGCGGCTGAAACCGTAACACGAGACGCTATGCGTATAGTCTTGATGAAACGAGCACAAGTCCGGATAAAAGGTGCCGGTCTCGGAAGAGAGGCAGCATTACGAGCTATTCAAAGAAGGGGTCTACGATTAACTTCTGTAAGCGATGTAACTCCTTTGCCACATAATGGCTGCAGACCTCCGAAAAAAAGACGCGTGTAGAAATCCAAATTGAAGAAATTTCAAGAGCAAGAGAAACAAGAGAAATAAATGATTCAAGGATCTGATTAAATAATATCATTATGGTTCGAGAGAAAGTAAGAGTATCTACTCGGACACTACAGTGGAAGTGTGTTGAATCAAGAGCAGACAGTAAACGTCTTTATTATGGACGCTTTATTCTATCTCCACTTATGAAAGGTCAAGCTGACACAATAGGCATTGCGATGCGACGAGCTTTGCTTGGAGAAATAGAAGGGACATGTATCACACGCGCAAAATTTGAGAAAATACCACACGAATATTCTTCCATAGTAGGTATTCAAGAATCAGTACATGAAATTTTATTGAATTTGCAAGAAATTGTATTGAGAAGTCATCTATATGGAACTTGTGACGCAGCCGTTTGTGCCAAGGGCCCCGGGTATGTAACCGCTCAAGATATCATCGCACCACCTTTTGTCGAAATCATTGATAATACACAGCATATAGCTACCTTGACGGAACCAATTGACTTGTGTATTTTTTTACAAATCGAAAGGAATCGCGGATATCGTACAACAGGAAAGATGATTATAGATGGAAGTTATCCTATAGGGGGTGTATTCATGCCTGTTCGAAATGTGAATCATAGTATTCATTCTTATGGGACTGGAAATGAGAAACAAGAGATACTCTTTCTTGAAATCTGGACAAATGGAAGTTTGACTCCCAAAGAAGCACTTCATGAAGCCACTCGGAATTTGATTGATTTCTTTATTCCCTTTTTACATACAGAAGAAGAAAACTTCCATTTAGAGGACAATCAACATAGGGTTCCTTTACGCCCCTCTACCCTTTCTGATAAATTTGTTAAAATAACAAAAAACGAAAAAAAAATAGCATTGAAATCGATTTTTATTGACCAATCAGAATTACCACCTAGGGTCTATAATTGCCTTCAAAGTAATGATATATATACATTATTAGACCTTTTGAATAAAAGTCAAGAAGATCTTATGCAAATGGAACACTTTCGCGTAGAAGATGTCAAAAAGATATTAGACATTCTCGAAAAGAATTTCGGGGTTGATTTACCGAAAAATAAGGTTTAAATCCACTGAATTTCTTGCAACTAATTTTTCGAAAAAGTCCGCAAATTTCATTTTTTCAATACTTTGTCTACAAAACTCTATACCCGTCTATTTGCTAGATGGGAATAAATATATCTCTCAAACCACATAAAACTTTACGTTTCCACATTAAAGTAAATTCTATTACTAGTCTTTCTTTCCTTTGATGCCTGTTGGTGTTCCGAAAGTACCTTTTCTAATTCCTGATGAAGATGAAGAAGAAGAGGAGGAAGTAGATTGGCTTGACTTATAGTGCGACTTGTCAGATATATTGGGTCATATGGGATTTACCCGTTCTCTCCCCGGTCGAGAGATCCTCTATTTCGCCCAAGAAAGATTTATTGAATGATCAAAAATTTGGAGCGTGAAGTACAATTCAATCCATTTGTAGGGGGGTTCAAATTACTATTATCCACTCGAATAATTTATGGTTGGCTTGGTTGGACTAATCAAGTGAAGTATCCAGGCTCCGTTTTAAAAAAACCAATTGGTAAGATATCTACCATTACTCCTTATATTATTTATTTGTAAATAGAAGTGATCTTAAACTGTTCTCTTAATCAATCGAGTAATATGCATGAAGACCGCAAATATTTGCGGGAATGCATAAATTGAGAAAAAAGAAGTGGTAATGGAAGTATTTGTCCTATATATGCAAATAGAAAG